GTCGAATAAGCGAATGGGGCGTAATCAAGATGGGATTAGAAGCAGGAAAATTGCAGCGAGTGCTGACATGTTCCGAGGGGGGACTTAATGAAATAGAAGAAGATTCATTTAAATACTAAGTTATACCTTTTGCATGGGGAATCGTTACTGAAGTTCCGGTTCGAAATAGCCATTGAAGTCAAAACATAAACAGAAGAATGAGTTGTGCAAGAATCCGTAGTTCTATTTTTTTTGAACTTCTCCATTAATTCTTTTCAAGTAAAGATCAAGTAAAGAAACGATTCCCCCCCGCAAAAAGGTGAGAGTTTGTATCTTCTCTTTTTCGAGGTTACTCTTTTCTCTATTCATTGAACTGCCAAATTTTATGAATTTGGGTCAATTGGATCTAGTGAAAAATCAAAAATCATAGTATTAGTCTTTTTTGCGGACTCAAGTGCTCAAACAAAGCTTTTCCCGCAAGAAAATAAACGTGTGTTTTTTCATTCCAATAAGTCAATATCAATAAAAAAGGAAAAAAAAAAAAGAATCATAACAAATGACAGGAGTGAGTGTCATAGGAATGGAAATAGCCTTCGTCACTGCCACAATAACAAGTATTTTTTTTTTTCAGAAAAATTTTTTGATCTACGATTCGTTGGAACAAAACGAGGAATGGCCTGGCTAGAGACTGGCCAGGCCGGGGAATAAAAGATCCTCGATTTTCTCAATCTTTACTTCACGCGTTACAAATGAATTAACAATTTGTTATTGGGAGAGATGGCTGAGTGGACTAAAGCGGCGGATTGCTAATCCGTTGTACGGGTTATTCGTACCGAGGGTTCGAATCCCTCTCTCTCCGCCCCTTCCGATCGCTTGAAATTTCTCATCTTTCGAATTCTAAAAAATTTTGATCCCTTCTTTCTTATCTTGGTTAAATGTATGGAATAGAGAAGATCTTAAGAAAATTAAGAAATCCAGGAACTAAAAACCGCCGATTTTTTTATTCCTCACGTCCAGGATTACGTCCTGGATCATTAGATAGGAATCCGAAGATGAATAGAGAAACAAAGAATACCACTACTGTGTAAACGAAGAGTTTGAGAGTAAGCATTACATAATCTCCAAGATCAGTTTTGGTGGAAAGGAAATAGGGGAATAGATTCTCCGTTTTTGTACCGCATATCCCATTTTGACACCAAGAAATTTCTTTCTAGTTTCTAGAAACTAGAAAAATAGAAAAGAAAGGGATTTTTTTGTAAAAAGATTTCCTTCGTTACCGAAATTTTCTTTCATACTCAGAATTACGTATTGTGAGGTACCTTACACGGGGTATTTGACCTTATTTAGGAAGGTCAAAATGAGAAAACGGGGCGATCCAGATTCATTTCGGCTATCTAATTTCCATGTTTGAATCGAGAGTTCATAATGTAAGACTTATCTGATCTTAACAAAATCAACTGTTAGAATAGATTGATTTTTTCCTCGAATCAATCATTAATCCTTCTCGGACAGTATTCAAGATCTCATCGAAAACTTACAGCAGCTTGCCAAACAAGGGCTAAGAGAAAAAAGAGCACAGGTATGACCGGCATAAAATCTACGATTGGATTGAAAAAAGCATAAGCCTCGGGTAATTTGGCGAAGAAAAAGCTACCCGAATGAAGGGTAGAATTAAGACAGATACATATCAAACTAAAGGTATTAAGCATAATAAATATTTTGTTCTTGGAGAGAATTTCATTGTTATTGAGTTATTGATATAAGGGAAAAAATGAAGAAAGAAGATAGGCCAAACAAAAAATTTTTCTTTTGTTTTGAACTCCCCCAATCAAAAATCTTTCAATTCTCATTTGAGAGTTGAAAAAATCATACTTTTCAACAATATCTTATATTGATTTATATATAATCAGCAATAAATTCATTTTGATTCTACATGTGTAGAATTCTGGCAACAACCTATTCTAGGTCTACTATTCTAGGTCTATCTATATATTCTAGGTCTATCTATATATAGAATATATATATAGATATATATAGATGTATAGATCTATCTATATAGATTCTGTCTAGATTGGGGCTGGAATTGACGAACAACCAATAGACATAATAGTTTTATTCGTGTCGAATGGAAATCTAAATGGGGCGTGGCCAAGCGGTAAGGCAGCGGGTTTTGGTCCCGTTACTCGGAGGTTCGAATCCTTCCGTCCCAAACCTGACTCTTTCATAACAATGCTCTCTTTTCTTCTTTTCTTTAAGAATCCTCTGTTTATTTAAGGGTATAATTTTGGATACAACGCGATCCCATTCCATCTTTTTTTCCGATTTCTAATGATTCATATGAAGAATCATATCCTTTTTGGATTCCCACATGATGCTTTCTGAGGTGAAATGCCTAAGAAAGGTCTCTATCTTTCCTAAAATAAGGTATTCAAAATGACTAATTTTAGGTAGATCCTGAATCTGAAACAGGGGGAGTTCTTGGTACTCATTTCATCACTGGAATTAAAGCTCCTAAGCCTGGGGTGGAACAAAAAAAGAGAAAGGAAAGGACGAGTCGAATTGATTTGGACTCATTTGGTTGTATACCTATACAAGATAGCATCCCGTAAGAAAATCTTTTTTGATTCGTTTTGACTCTGTATGATCCTCATAAAATTGTGTAAATACGAGTTTTTTCGCAAAGGAAGGTATCAATTTCAATATATGTGTGATATGGATCGCATTAAAAAGAATAAACTTCAATACGGAACAGATTTCTTTTCTTTGGACCCAATTGCTTTGATTTTGAATTCATTGTTCTCCAATTATTCATTGGAGAACAATAACCTGAAATAAACCAAAATACATATAAAAAAAATCCGTATAAAATGAGCCACGTCCAGTCCATATGATATATATTCTTATTGTTTTGTTTGATTTTAGATTTAAGTGACACAGATATTTCGGTTTCGGCGAAATAGATTTGATTTGTGATCTATTAAATATACACGATGACTTACGGTCACTATTCTCCGGTGTATCTGATGGATACGGAAAAAGCATACTCCTACGATTCTGATTGAGAAAATAAGATGAGAGAATAACGACCTTAATCTTATCTTCCATAAGCCTTTCCTTTTTTATTTATCTCCATCAATCCAAACAAATTGGATTTCTTTCTCGACCCGTTTATCCGGTTTAAATTGTTGATGATTCGATTGGAAAAGAAACAAGGATTTATCTTATGACGATCGAATTTGTGTATCTTTCATTAATCATTAATGAGATATCTGCTAACCCTTTTAATTTAATTATTTGATTGTGGCAATTTGTTGATTTGATTGATTTAGAGATCAAACTCATTTTTTACAGGAAAACTTATTTCTAATAATGATTATTATGTCTCGAAGTAGTAAATTCTTGAAAGCATTTTTCATGCCTCCCTACCTTATATTTATAAGTCTTAAATTTTCGAAGAAGTGTGAGATGGGTTAATTTATAGTATCGAGTTACTTGCGACTTTTCTGGGTCATTAGAAAAACTTGTTTAGTTAATGGTTTGTTTTATTTGGTTCCTGTATTTATAATCCAAAAAAATACTCTTCTTTGGCTTAGTTGTTCAAGAAAGAATTGGATTGTTCATGGGTGCTCGTCCCGAACAATACGTTGAAAGTGTCGATATAAATAAGTTTTAAGCAACGCATTCTTAGTGTTTTTAGAAATGTGTGTTCTTCATAGGACAGGTGGCAGAATATGGGGTTAAGTTGATTTCTTGCCGAGACTTTTCTAGAGAAATAAATGTCTATTCATCCATATAGAAAAAGGTATGGACTGCTCTACTATGCACTGCACTGAAGGAACCAATGACTATTCATGATTCCATATTGAATCAATTCCATATCGATTCCAAATTACAAATGAGAGGTAGGGGAGTGTTATGGTAAAACTTCGTTTGAAACGATGTGGTAGAAAGCAACGTGCGACTTGAAGGACAAGATAGATCTGCTGCGGATTCTTGCACCCGCCATTTCCATTTTATATATCAATGAAGATGCTCTTGGTTCGACATAGTTTGTTCTATGCCACTAGGACCCAATTTTTGGGGGGATAGTACATGATGGAGCTCGAGCATAAATTCTTGATTCATTTATCAGAGGAAAGGATCTAGGGTTAGTGCCGGTCAATAAGTTGTTCCAACTTCGTAAGGATATCTTCGATGTAAAAATCCAAAATTCGAACAAGTTTCAAATCCAAAAGCAAAAAAGTACAATTTGTCGGAATTGGTAAAACTTTTTCGATCAAAAGTGTATTGTATCATTTGTATCATAAATAAAGGGTACAATCATTTGTGTAATTGTTCAATAGAAAGAACAAAAGGTATGTTGCTGCCATTTTGAAACAATTAAGGATCACCGAAGTAATGTCTAAACCCAATGATTCAAAGCAAAGATAAAGGATACCGGAACAAGTAAACGCCATTTTCCATTGTCTCAGTAACTAGATTAGAATGAGGAAGGAAAATAGATTCTAGATGAGACAACCAAAAGAGGTTAGAGACGGCTCAATAAATGTCTAAGGGTTTACCTTTGATCTCTTTGAGAATTACCCAACTTGAGTTATGAGTATGAATGAGATTTCTTTTTCAGTAAGGAAGAAAGTAAGGAAGAAAAGAAATGATTCAAATCCTAATTAATTGATGATTTTTATGGATCCGTTTTCCACTATATACAGAAATTCGAATCATTCTTTCTCGAGCCGTACGAGGGGAAAGCCTCTTATACGTTTCTAGGGGGGGTATTGTTCATCTATATCTATCCCAATGCGCTGTCTATCGAATCGTTGCAATTGATGTTCGATCCCGAAGAGAAGGAAGAGATCTTCGTAAAGTGGGTTTTTACGATCCGATAAAAAAACAAACTTATTCAAATGTTCCTTCGATTCTATATTTCCTCGAGAAAGGTGCTCAACCTACGCGAACTGTTTATGATATTTCAAAAAAAGCAGAAGTATTTAAGGAACTTTAAATTAATAAAACGAAATGAAATTTCTGAAATAGAAAAAGGGAATATCTAGCTTTGTATAATTTTTCTCCACCGTTCCTTTCCTTTTTTCTCGCTCTATTCATACTTATTCACTATTGCTAACGCATGATCCCATATCATATAGCGGCAAAAAATCTCTTCTATTGACATGAAAAAAAAAAAAAAGATTGAGTGAACAGTAGTGCCAATCCAACACAAGTCCTTATTTTTCTTATGTTTCTTATGTTTATGGAATTTGTTTCTTAACATTCAATTCATATTGACAACGGTGTATCGGTCGATTTATAATTGGATCGTGGCTAAATAAAAGGATCCATTGTTCTATGTCCCATAAGTTTCTTTTCTTCACTCAAATGATGAGTTCGACAGATTCGCTGAGACAAAAGAAGTCTCTTCTGAGTTTTTTTTTTTTTTTATGAAAAAAATGAGAAAAAAGGAGGGTCCGTAAATTAGCTCTATTTATCCGCGAATCTGTTGTGGTTTCATCTGATCTGAACATTTTTACGTTTTTAATCGATCAACAAATGTTTCTTTTCGATTTGTTGCTCATTCAATGTTTTGGTTGGGTAAGACAATCTAATCTCTTTGTTTTCTTTTTTGGTTTAGATCGTATCTACATACCCTATCTACACGGGTTGCTAACTCAACGGTAGAGTATTCGGCTTTTAAGTGCGGCTATGATCTTTTACACATTTGGATGAAGCAACGGATTCGTCCATACCATTGGTAGAGTTTGTAAGACCACGACTGATCCTGAAGGAGAATGAATGGAAAAAATAGCATGTCGTATCAATGGAGAGCTCCGGGAATATTTCATCCTTAACCGGGGCGGTACAAAATCTTGTTTTGATTTTGGGAACAGTACCAAATCAATTCACAGTTGGGTCGTGTGAATAAATGGATAGAGCCCTAACGGCTCCAATGCTAAGGAACCCAAAAGCAACGAGCTTCTATTCATTATTCGAACGATTACCCGATCTAATTAGACGTTAAAAATAGATTAGTGCCTGATGCGGGAAAGAATTCTCCGATGAGCGGATCATCGATTCCTTTTTTCATGAATCCTAACTATTAACTATTCTTTCTCTAATCTCTAATTAGATTAGAGAGTATGGAGTGGAGATGAGTGTGTAGAAGAAACGGTATACTGATAAAGAAAATTTCTTCCAAAATCAAAAGATCGATTGGGTTGCAAAAATAAAGGATTTCTAACCATCTTTTCTAACTATAACGAACACAAACAAATTGGACGGAAAGAGAGGATCCATTGCTTGGGCTGTACTCCCCGTCTTCGGGGTATCTACTCTTTTTTACTATATACCTTGTTCTGACCGTATCGCACTATGTATCATTTGATAACCCAAGAAATGCCTCGTGCCTTTGGTCCAAGGGGACCAAGTAGAATTTCAAATGGAGGAATTACAGAGATATTTCGAAATAGATAGATTTCGGCAACAATGCTTCATTTATCCGTTTCTATTTCAGGAGTATGTCTACGTACTTGCTCATTATTATGCTTTAAACGGTTCGATTTTTTACGAAACTATGGAAAATTTAGGTTATGACAATAAATCCAGCTCACTAATTGTGAAACGCTTAATTACTCGAATGCATCGACAGAATCGTTTGATTTTTTCGATTAATGAATCCAACCAAAATCGATTCATTGGGCACAGCAAAAATTTGTATACTCAAACAGTATCAGAGGGTTTTGCAGTTATTATGGAAATTCCATTCTCGCTGCAATTAGTATCTTCTTTAGAAGAAAAAGAAATATTCAAATTTCATAATTTACGATCTATTCATTCAATATTTCCCTTTTTCGAGGACAAATTATCACATTTAAATCACGTGTCACATATACTAATACCTTACCCCGCCCATCTGGAAATCTTGGTTCAAATACTTTATTCTTGGATACAAGATGCTCCCTCTTTGCATTTATTGCGAGTCTTTCTCCACAACTATCAGAATTCGAATAGTCTCAAAGCTCCAAAGAAATCCATTTCCGTTTGTTCAAAAGAGAATCGAAGATTCTTCTTGTTCATATATAATTTTCATGTATATGAATGTGAATCGGTATTCGTTTTTCTCCGTAAACAATCTTCTCATTTACGACCAACATCCTTTGGAACTGTTCTTGAGCGAACACATTTCTATGGAAAAATAGAACATCTTGTAGTAGTGCTTCGGAATGATCTTCAGAAGACCCTATGGTTGTTCAAGGACCCTTTTATGCATTATGTCAGATATCAAGGAAATTCCATTCTGGCTTCAAAGGGGACTCATCTTCGTATGAAGAAATGGAAATCTTACCTTGTACGTTTTTGGCAATCTCATTTTTACTTGTGGTCTCAACCGGACAGGATCCATATAACCCAATTATACAATCATTCTTTCTATTTTCTGGGCTATCTTTCAAGTGTACACCGAAATTCTTCGGCAGTAAGGAGTCAAATGTTAGAGAATTCATTTCTAATAGATACTTCTATAAAGAAATT